CGATTCCTCTCAATTTGTAATTCAATACACAAATGAATGGGTTCTGTTAGGTTAGCTATATGTTGTGTATTATCAATGATTTCCACCGAAGGTGGTAAAATGATATCTTGAGCAGTTACATATCCAGGACCTTTGAAACAAATAGATGCGTCCCGAGTTCCATACAGATTACTTCTCAATACAATTTCTTTCAAATTCATTAAAATTTCATGTATTGATTCTTGAATACCTACTATGGTAGAATATTCATGTGGTATTTTCTCAAATTTTGCACGTGTGATACATGTTCCCTCGATTTCTCCGAGCAAAATTCTTCGCATTGCAATGCCTATTGTATCAGCTTGGCCTTTCATAAGGGGAGACAGAATAAAACGTCCATAAGAAAGACGCTTACTGTCTACTCTTGATTCAACACACTTCCACTTTAGTGTCCGAGTAGATACTTTTACTTTTTCTCGAATCATCGTAATATATTTTTATCAAACTCTTGAATTAATTGTTTATTTCTCTTGAAATCTCTTTCTTTATCTTTCTTTAAATTAAATGTTTATTTTTTGTTTATTTTTAGTTTTACACACGTCTTTTTTTAGGAGCCCTACATCCATTATGTGGCAGAGGAGTTACATCCCGTATACACCTTAATAGTATACCACTTTTACCAATAATTTTTAATGCTGCATCTCTTCCGAGACCTGGACCTTTTATCATGACTTCTGCTCGTTGCATGCCTTGATCCGCTACTGTTCGAATAGCATTTGCTGCTGCGGTTTGAGCGGCAAATGGTGTTCCCCTTCGTGTACCCTTGAATCCACACGAACCGGCAGAGGACCAAGAAATCACCCGACCCCGTACATCTGTAACAGTCACAATGGTATTGTTGAAACTAGCTTGAACATAAATAATCCCCTTTGGTATTTTACGAGGATGCTTACGCGAACCAATACGTACATTTTTACGTGAACCAATTTTTGGTCTAGGTTTTGCCATATTTTATTATTTTTAAAAATAGAAGTCTGAAATATATGGATATATCCATTTCCTGTCAAAAACGGATTCTTTACTATTTTCTAATTTTTGTGAAAATATTATCCTTGTCTTTGTTTATGTCTTGGATTAGAACAAATTACTATAATTCGCCCTCGCCTGCGGATCACTCGACATTTTTCACAAATTTTACGAACAGAGGCTCCTATTTTCATATTTATCATTCCTGAACTTAATGCCAAATCTATTTATTGGAAGAAAATAGGATTTCCTTACATTTTGAACTTCGAATTATGTCCTCTAAAAAAAATCTTGAAGTTCAAAAAAGTCTAATTTAATTAAGTGACTTATACTTCCATTTTTTACTTTTCTGGTCATATAGATTCATATAGATATAATATAAAATAAAAGAAGAGTACGTCGAATTTTGTTGGAAACATAGCCTAGAATCTTATTTTAATTCTATTTTTTCTATATTGGATATCAGAAAAATTACCATATATAACATAAAACTTCTCCGCCAATTCTTTCTAATCGAGCCTCTCGATCTGTCATTATACCTCTAGAAGTAGAAAGAATTACAATCCCCATCCCTCCTAAAATTCTCGGAATTCGTTGATAGTTAGAATAGATTCGTAGACCTGGTGTACTGATCCGTTTTAAATTTAAAAAAGGTTTATATGACCCTTTCCTATTTCTTCTATATCGTAGAGTTAAAACTAAAAAGTATTTGTTGCTTTCCCGATGTTTTCTGACGTTTTCAACAAAACCCTCTCGTAAAAGTATTTTCACAATGTTTTCGCTGATATTAGTAAGTGGTATTTGAACTGTTCTTTTTCTACTCATGTCAGCATTGCGTATCAAGGTTATTATATCAGCGATGGTATCTTTACCCATGATAAATTAAAATGATTGTTGCTCCTTACTTTAAATATAATCAACGTGCTCCCATTTTTCGATTTTTTATTTTTTGATTCCATAAAATATCTAATATGGAATATAAGAATATAATAATACTCTATATATAGAAAATATTATTCTAATAGGATAATGGAAATATCTAAATAAATATAGAATACTTTAAAAAAATAAATAGAATATTAGAAAATGAACTAATGAATTATTAGAAACTATATAACTATATATATAATCTCATATGGAATTCGAATTCTGAATTCTATTTTTTTTAGAATTCAGAATTCGAATTTTGATTTTAAATATATATATTTATAATATATATATTTCATTCCTTATTTCTTTTTTTCTATCTATTATTATTTTATTTGGATTTTTTTTTTGAAATATGAATTTCAAAATCTTAAATAAATAATATAATGACTTACGACTTCTAATACTTACTAATACTTATTCTAATTACTTCACTTCTAAATATATACTGTTCATATTGTCATATTGATTAATATTTAGAAGATCTCCTATTTATAAGATATAATCTTAATATAAAAAAATAATCATTTCATATTGATAATATAGAATAATCAGTACACAAGTTATATATGTGAGATATAATATATAATATATTAATTAATCTATTTCATTTATTTAATTGAATGAAATTCATAAATAAAATATTCATATCACGATCTTGTATTATAATACCTCAGGTGCTAATGAAACTATTTTAGTGAAATTGAACTGTCTCAATTCGCGGGCTATTGCGCAAAAAATTCGAGTTCCTTTTGGATTTCCTTCTTTATCAATTAGAACCGCAGCATTATCATCATACTTTATTATTATACCATTACTACGTTTGAGTTCTTTACAAGTACGTACAATTACAGCTCTGATCACTTCGGATCTTTCTACAGGCGTATTTGGTACTGCTTTTTTGATTACAGCAACAACAATGTCACCAATATAAGCATACCGTCGATTACTAGCTCCTATGATTCGAATACACATCAATTCGCGGGCTCCACTATTATCGGCTACATTTAAATGGGTTTGAGGTTGAATCATATCATTTTTTTTCTTTCAGTCAAAAAGTTGAAGTAAAAAAAATATTCTGTGTTCAAAAAAAAAAAGAAACCCACAAGTGCAATTTTTTTCATACTAAAGACCTCTTTCGGAATAATCATTATTCCGAAAGAATGAATTGAGTTCGTATAGGCATTTTGGATGCTGCTATTGAAATAGCCTTTCTAGCTATATTTTCCGGGACCCCGCCCATTTCATAAAGTATTTTGCCGGGTTTAACGACAGCTACCCAATATTCGGGAGATCCTTTTCCCGAACCCATACGCGTTTCTGAAGGTCTTACTGTAACAGGTTTATCTGGAAATATGCGTACCCATATTTGTCCACCCCGACGGACATTTCGTGACATTGCCCGCCGCCCCGCTTCTATTTGTCTAGATGTGATCCAAGCGGGCTCAAGTGCCTGAAGAGCATATTTTCCGAAGCAAATAGTATTACCTCGATAGGCTCTTCCTTTCATTCTTCCTCGATGTTGTTTACGGAATTTGGTTCTTTTGGGGTTATAGTTGATGGTTATTTCTAAATTCCATCTCTATTACAGAACCGTACATGAGATTTTCACCTCATACGGCTCCTCGCGAATGACTCGATTCAAAAATATTGAACCGATAAAATAATATACAATAAGATACATATGTTTAATATAAAATATAATACAATCGCGGAATTTTTTGACATTTCGTAGAATCTATTAGTAGAAATTTGTATATCTTGCTTTGATATATAATGAAATATGTATTCTTATAGACCCTTTTTGCTATACGTATCTAACTAAACAATGTTGTTTTGGTATTGGTATAAGGTTCTAACGAATCTCTATTTGTCTTTTCATTATCATATATCGGATTGGCCAAAATTTCTAAATTCAAAAAAATCAAAATTTTCGCGGGCGAATATTTACTCTATTCATTATCAATTTCAGATGGTATGTAGGGTTAGCCCACAACTCTTCAAAAAACAATGAATTGGTTCTTAGTTTCTTCCGCCATCCCACCTAACGAATCATTAAGATTTGTTTTTAATTTTAAAATAATCTTAGGTATTCCCAGGTTCCATCGTTCCCATCGCTTTTCGATTTATGGTTAGGTCGGAATTCTATAATGGAGCCTCTGTAGTAGTAATAAGATTTGATTTTCATAAGATTTTCTTATTTATTTTATTCTTTATTTGTTGAATCAACCTTCTCAGTTTTATTGATTCGTGGCTCTTCATTCGGTTATTCTAAGAATATATTCATCCATATATGGATGAATTTTGAATATTGATGCTTTATTACACTATCTTTTATGAGATGACCCATAGACCCTTACATATTAGAATTCTATATCATTGATATCTTTCTTTCTTTCACCCCTTCATTTATCTGTATATTCTTATTGCTTTACAACTCATAATCAGATTCGTTTTTATTTCTATTTTAGGAAATATTCGATTTCAGTTTTCAGTTGCTATAATTCTATTACCATATATATCTTTATTTCGATGTTTTTATTTTGACGGTTCTTTAATATCCAGATAATGCGAAGCGATGAGTAGGTTATTAGTTCTTTATTAATTCATTCTACAAATGTTTTATCTAAAAAAACCAACGAGTCACACACTAAGCATAGCAATTCCTTCACTATAAAATGATTAATCAAATTTTTTATGGAATCTTATAAAATTTTTCATTTATTCTTTTGGAATAAGAATCTAGTAAGAAGTTGTCATTTTTTGTTTTATCGAAAGACGGAACGTTAAAGATAAGGAAAAGTTTCTTATTCTTTGTTTAGAAATATCCAAACTTTGATCCCTAATACCCCATAAATAGTTCGAACTGTATAGGAACAATAATCAATTTTAGCTCGAATGGTTTGTAAAGGAACTCTGCCTTCTCTGATCCATTCCACACGTGCAATTTCGTTTCCGTCGATACGTCCCGCAATTTGTACTTGAACCCCTTTTGTACCTGCCTCTTCAGCTAATTCAATAGCTTTTTTCATTGCTTTACGAAACGAAATTCTATTCTTTAATTGTAC